AAAAATCCTATTGTTTTGGTTGTGGACTCAAGGGTTCAGGTTCAAACATGTTCTTTGAAGAAATATATGAGTTCTATTCTAATTAGAATAGAAAAAAATATGTTTTTTTTATTCCATTTTAAGTAAATCGAGAAAAGGAAAAACATAATAAGAAATGACACTCCTATCATAGGAATGGAAATAGCCTTATTGCTGCTTCAATAACAAGCATTTTCGTTTTCAAATCAAAAATAAATCATTTGATCTATGATTCATTGGAACAAGGAATGGCCTGGCTAGGTACTGGCCAGGCCGGGGGAATAAAAGAAAGAACTTTTCGGACGAAATCAAAAAGGGACTCTTTCTATTGGAGATATCTGTTTCGAATCATTATCTAAAGGGAATTGATGATTGATCAAATTTGTCTATATTTATAGAATAAAGAAAGATAAGGAAAAACTTTTATCAACCTTTACTTCACGCGTCACATATGAATTATCCTTTTAAAATTGGGAGAGATGGCTGAGTGGACTAAAGCGGCGGATTGCTAATCCGTTGTACGAATTATTTGTACCGAGGGTTCGAATCCCCCTCTCTCCGTTTCTTCTGATCACTTGATATTTCCCCTTCGAATTCGAAAAAATCTCTAATCCCCTTTCTCATAGTTAAATGTATGGAATGGAGAAAGAAAATCCTAAGAAAATTCAGAAATCGAGCAAGGAAAAACCCCTGATTTTTTTATTCATCACGTCCAGGATTACGTCCTGGATCATTAGATAGGAATCCGAAGATGAAGAGAGAAACAAAGAATATCACTACTGTGTAAACGAAGAGTTTGAGAGTAAGCATTACACAATCTCCAAGATCATTTTGGGGGAAATAGGGGAATAGATTCTCCATTTTTGTACCACATATTCCGTTTTGACACCAAGAAAAGAAGTGGTTTCTAGAAAACATAAGGAATTTGCAGGAATGAATTTGTAATAAGATTCTGATTCTTTCGTTAACAAAATGATCTCTCATACCTACAATTAGGTATTGTAGGGACCATACATAGGGTCTTCGACCCCCAGAAGGAATGAAGAAATGAGGTGATTCCGATTCATCTCGGTTATCCAAAAGAATTTCCATGTTTGAGTCGAGGGTTCATTATCTGATCTTATCCATTCTTAAGAATAGAATTTTTTTTTATCGAATAAATCATGAATGTTTCTAAGACAGTATTAAAGATCTCATCGAAAACTTACAGCAGCTTGCCAAACAAGGGCTAAGAGAAAAAAGAGCACAGGTATGACTGGCATAACATCTACGATTGGATTGAAAAAAGCATAAGCTTCGGGCAATTTGGCGAAGAAAAAGCTACTCGAATGAAGGGCAGAATTAAGACAGATCAAACTAAAGATATTAAGCATAACAAACATTTTGTTCTTGGAGAAAATTTCATTATTATTGGGTTATTGATATAAGGGGAAAATGAAGAAAGAAGGGAAAGTAGGCCGCAAAATCTTTCTTTTTCTTTGAACTCCCTCAATCAAAAATCCTTCAATTCTCAAATGAGAATAAAAGGAATCATACCTTACATACAATATCTTAATTGAATTATATGTAATGATCAATAAATTCATTTTGATTCTACATCTACATGTGTAGAATCATAGCAACAACCAATTCAATAGATATTGGGGCTGGAATTGACGAACAACCAATACCGATATTAGTGTTTATCGGTGTCGAATAGAAATAAAAATGGGGCGTGGCCAAGTGGTAAGGCAACGGGTTTTGGTCCCGTTACTCGGAGGTTCGAATCCTTCCGTCCCAGACCAATTCTATCATAACAAAGATTGTTCTTTTTAAGAATCTTCTGTTTAAGGGTGTAATGCTGGATACAATGTGATCCAATTTTTCTTTGTGATTTCTAATGATTCTTCTATAGAATCATATCTTCCCTTTCGATTTTGTTTCTCACAAACAAACGGATCGAGTATCAATGACACGTGGATGGAAATAAATATCTTTTTTGATATAGGTAGGATGGGAACAAAGATCAAAGTGAAATTCAAAAAAAAACTGGGTGGGCCATTCAACGTATGTTCGCCCCCTCGCCCATATTCATATTGAAGGTTAGTTAGTCATTTGGATAAACTTTATGCCCCATATCTATGATATTTGGATTCTCACATGATGCATTCTGAGTCGAAATGCGAAATAAAAGAGAAGTCTCTACCTTCCCTAAAGTAAATATAAATAAAGATAGGGTAGACAAAATGACTAATTCTATGTGGATCCTGAATCCTAAAAAACGGGGGGGTTCTTGGTATTAATTCCGTCGCTGGAATTAAAGCTCCTGAGACTGGGGTGGGACAAAATCAAACAAAATAGTAACAACGAATTGATATGAACCCATTTTGCTTTGTACTTATACAAGACAGGATAGCATCCCATAAGAAGATCCTTTTAAATTGGCTTTGGATATGATTCATGATCCCCATGGAATTCGTGTCGATATGAGTTAATCCGCAAAGGAAAGGAAGGTATCAATTTCAAGACCCTTGTCATCCGGATCTTATTAACAAACAAGAAAATTCAATACGGAACAGATTGGACCTAATTTCTTTTATTTTGTATTTGATTTGGCTCCAATGAATAATTGGAAATCAATGTAGCGATCAATTGGGGGAGGGGGGAGATTCATACATTCACTTTACTTTATGGAAAGATTCCTGAATCTGAAGTAAGGAAAAATCTGTAGAAAATGAACCATGCCTATATGTATTGTTATTGTTATTGTTCTATTTCAGTGATCAGTGACACCGGTGTTTCAGTTTTGGCGAAAAAGATCTGCGATCCCTTAAATACCCACGATTACCCCCGGTAACACTTGTTTGGTGTATCTGATGAATACGATAAAATCAGACTCCTACGATTCTGATTTTATCAATCAGATGAAAAAATACCTGTAAAGAATACCGACCTTCATTTTTTCTTTCATGAGCCCCTTCTATCCATCCCCAAGAAAACAAAACAATTGGATTTGTTTCTTGACCCATTTATCTGGTTTAAATTATTGATGATTCAATCGGAAAGGAAACATAGAGGTCTCTTATGATGATCAAATTCGCGTCTGATTTAATTAATCAGATATCTGCTAAACATTTTTAGATCCTCGTTGTACCGACTTGTTGATGGATTTAGAGATTCAATTCAGTCTTTACTGGAAAACTTATTTCCAGTAATGATGTCGAAGTAGGAAATTCTTGAAATTGTTTTTTATGATTCCTTATAAATTCTTTCTACTCGAAGAAGTGTGACATTGGTGAATCTATCCTATCGATCACTTGCGATCTTTCCCGGTCATTGGAATAGCTTATTTGGTTAATGACTCATTCTGTTCCGGTATCGGTAATCTAATTAAAGACCCTTCTTTAGTTTTAGTTGTTTGAGAAAGAATTGGATCTTTCATGATTCATCATCCCTAACAATCTGTTGAAGATGTAAAGAAGTGTTAAGCAACGCATTTCTTCGTGTTTTTTATAAATGTGTTTCATTCTTCTAATAAAATATGGGGTTAAATTATATTCTTGCTGAGACTTCCCCAGATCCATCTATGAAAATGAAAGTATGGAGGACTTCATATACTATATACCGATTGAGCCAATGACTATTCATGATTCCATATTGAATCAATTCCATACCGGTCCAAAATTAGAGGAATGTTATGGTAAAACTTCGTTTGAAACGATGTGGTAGAAAGCAACGTGCGACTTGAAGGACATTATCGGCTGTGGATTCTTGTACCCACCATTTTATATATCAAAGAAGATGCTCTCGGCTCGACATAGTTTGTTCTATTCCACTAGGACCCCAATTTTGGGGTTGTAATAAAATAATATAATTATAATATAGCACATGATGGAGCTCGAGCATAAAGAATTGGTTCATTTAGCAGAGAGAAGGATCTAGGGTTAATGCCAATCAATAAGTTGGAACAACTTCGTAAGTATATCTTCGGTATAGAAATTGAAAGGATCGAGTTCGAACAAGTAAAAAAAAAAAGTAAAATGAATTTGTCGAAATAGTTTTACCAATTCCGATCAAAAGTGTATCACAGGGGAATCAATCGTTTCCATAGAACGAAATAACAAAAGGTATGTTGCTACCCTTTTGAAACAATTAAGGATCACCGAAGTAATGTCTAAACCCAAGGATTCAAAGCAAAGATAAAATAAAGGATACCGGAACAAGGAAACACCGTTTTCAATTGTCTCAACAACTAGATCAGAATGGGGAAGAAATAAAATCGATTCTAGGCGAGACAAACAAAAGAGGTTAGAGACGGCTCAATAAATGTCTAAGGATTTCCCTTCGAGCTCTTTGAGAATTACCCAACTTGAGTTATGAGTACGAATGAGATTTCTTTTTTTTTTTCAGGAAGGAAGAACAAAAAAAAATGACTCAAATCATAGTCTAATTGATGATTTTGTGGATCTATTTGCCACTACAATACATAAATTCGAATCATTCTTTTTCGAGCCGTACGAGGAGAAAACCTCTTATACGTTTCTAGGGGGGGTTGTTCATTTATGTCTATCCCAATGAGTCATCTATCGAATCGTTGCAATTGATGTTCGATCCCGAAGAGAGGGAAGAGATCTTCGTAAAGTGGGTTTTTACGATCCGATAAAGAACCAAACTTATTCAAATGTTTCCGCTATTCTATATTTCCTTGAAAAAGGTGCTCAACCTACAGGAACTGTTCATGATATTTCAAAGAAGGCGGAGGTATTTAAGGAATTTCGAATTAATCAAATGAAATTAATGAAATAAAAAAAAAAGGGGGGGGGTGCCCAGTATCTAGCTTTGTCTAATTGTTTCTCCACCATTCCTTATTTTTTTTCTCTATTCTCTATTCATTGTTGCTCTCACATGACCCCGTATCATAGAACTATAAAAAAAAATATCTTCTCTTGATATGAGACAGATAGAAAAAAGATTGAGTGAATAGATGAAATAATTGGGAAATTACGGGATTACCATCAATCAGATGGTTTTCGTTGGGACTCCACCAACAAACAAAAGGTCAATCTTGCTTATTGTACCTCTATTGAATAAATATTGAATAAACCCCACATTTTTTTCCTACCGGAATTCCTTATTTATTTCCCCACTCATACTTCATCCCTTATCTATGTTGTAGTGTCACTCCAACACAAATCCTTGTTTTATTTATTGAATTGGTTTTCTCAACATTCAATTCATATTGACAATGGTGTATCGAACAAATATAATTCGATCGTGGATAAATAGATCTATTTATCCACATTTCATAAGTTTGTTTCTTTATTTCACTCAAACGATGGGTTCGTCAATTTCGTTGTGACACAAGAAGTATCTTAGTTAATATAATGAAAAAAAAAAAATAGAGTATGGGTAGTCTATAAATTTTTACATCTATTTAGATTTTCTCTATAATTTATCCCAGAATCTGTTGTATTTTCATCTGATCTCTGTTCATTTTTATGTTCACAATTGATCATCAAATCTTTCTTTTTGATCTGTTGCTAGTTCAATGTTTTGACGAGGTCGGGCAATCGAATCTCTTTATTTATTTTTTATTCCGATCGTATCTACACACCCTATTTATATGGGTTGCTAACTCAACGGTAGAGTACTCGGCTTTTAAGTGCGGCTATGGTCTTTTACACATTTTGATGAAGCAACGGATTCGTCCATACCATTGGTAGAGTTTGTAAGACCACGACTGATCCTGAAAGGGAATGAAAGGAAAAAACAGCATGTCGTATCAATGGAGAACTCTTAGAATACTTCATCCTTAACGGATCGATACAAAATCTTGTTTTGATTCTTTTCTTGGAAAGGGGTCAAATCAATTCAAGTTGGGTCGAGTGAATAAATGGATAGAGCTCTATAGCTCCAATTATAGGGAAACCAAAAGCAACGAGCTTCTGTTTGTTCTTAATTCGAATGATTACCCGATCTAATTAGACGTTAAAAATATATTAGTGCCTGATGTGGGAAAGGGTTCTCTTGTGAGTGGATCATCAATTCCTTTTTTTTTCATGAATCCTAACTATTCTCTATTATGTTCTCTATTATGTAGTGGAGACGAATGTGTAGAAGAAACGGTATACTGATCAAAATTCATTATTCCAAAGTCAAAAGAGTGATCGGGTTGTAAAAATAAAGGATTTCTAACCATCTCTTGTAACTATAACGAACATAAATAAATTGGATGGAAATAGGATCCGTTGATTGTCCTTTCTGGCTCCGGGGTATCTATTCTTTTCTTACTATATACCTTGTTCTGACCGTATCGTACTATGTATTATTTGATAACTCACGAAATCCCCCATTTGGTTCAAGTGTAATTTCAAATGGAAATGGAGGAACTACAAGGATATTTAGAAATGGATGGATTTCGGCAACAATACTTCCTATATCCGTTTCTATTTCAGGAATATATCTACGCGCTTGCTCATGGTCATGCTTTAAATGGATCGATTCTTTATGAACCGGTGGAAAATTTAGATCATGACAATAAATCCAGTTCACTAATTGTGAAACGTTTAATTACTCGAATTCATCAACAGAATCGTTTGATTATTTCGGTTAATGATTCTAATCAAAATCGATTCGTTGGGCACAACAATCATTTTGATTCTCAAATGATATCGGAGGGTTTTGCAGTCGTTGTGGAAATTCCATTCTCGCTGCGATTGGTATCTTCCCTAGAAGAAAAAGAAATAGCAAAATCTCATAATTTACGATCTATTCATTCAATATTTCCCTTTTTCGAGGACAAGTTATCACATTTAAATCATGTGTCAGATATACTAATACCCCACCCCATCCATCTGGAAATCTTGGTTCAAACCCTTCACTCTTGGATACAAGATACTCCTTCGTTGCATTTATTGCGACTCTCTCTCTACGAGTATTGGAATTCAAATAGTCTCATTACTTCAAAAAATTCCATTTCCCTTTTTTCAAAAGAGAATCAAAGATTCTTCTTGTTCCTCTCTAATTCTCATGTATATGAATGTGAATTCATATTCATTTTTCTCCGTAAACAACCCTTTCATTTACGATCAAAATCTTTTGGATCCTTTCTTGAGCGAACACATTTCTATGCAAAAATAGAATATCTTGTAGTAGTGCTTTGTAACGATTTTCAGAAAACCCTATGGTTGTTCAAAAACCCTTTTATGCATTATGTCAGATATCAAGGAAAATCGATTCTGGCTTCAAGGGGGGCTCATCTTCTGATAAAGAAATGGAAATCTCACCTTGTCAACTTTTGGCAATGTCATTTTGACTTGTGGTCTCAACCGGCCAGGATCCATATAAAGCAATTATATAATCATCCCTTCTATTTTCTGGGCTATCTTTCAAGTGTACGACTAAACTCTTCGGTGATAAGGAGTCAAATGCTAGAGAATTCGTTTCGAATAGATACTGCTATTAAGAAATTCGAGACCGTAGTCCCAATTATTCCTCTGATTG